AATACTGATATAAATATATAAATGAAATATAAATAAATAAAATATAAAAAAAAAAAAAAATAATAATAAATAATAAAGAATAAAGAGCCTCGGGTTAATAAAAACTGAGGAGATTGACTCGGGAACGAATTTTGCCGGAAGCTCCATTGCAGAGTTCAGGCCCAACCATTAATGGAGAAGCTATGGGAACGACGAAACCTGTGACTGCATAGGATTCTATTGAAAACGAATCCTAATAATTCATTGGGCGGGATGGCGGAACGAACCAAGAAAAAATGGATTTATTCTGAGAGGTGTCATGAATTGACCCTACGAATGAAAGAGTCAATATTCGCCCGCGAAACCTTTATTTATTTATTTATTGGATTACAATTTTTGGCCCGATTCGATAGAGGTAAAAATAAAGATTCATTATATTATACGTTATATTCTAAAAAAAGAAGCATTTCTTATATTTTCTATATCTAATAATATACACGTCCAGCTGTATATTTTGTATATACATCTTCCTTTGTAACAAATGAAATATCAATAAATGCCATTCATTACTTATAATTACTTATATTATTAACTCATAATCAATAAAATTATTATTTATTATAATAACTTATTATTATAATAAATATAATTATTATAATTATACATGTGTATCTGTAATATTATTGAATCGTTTCATTCGCGAGGAGCTGGATGAGAAGAAACTCTCATGTCCGGTTCTGCAATAGAGATGGAATTAAGAAAGAACCATCAACTATAACCCCAAAAGAACCAGATTTCGTAAACAACATAGAGGAAGAATGAAGGGAATATCTTGTCGAGGCAATCATATTTGTTTCGGCGGATACGCTCTTCAGGCACTTGAACCCGCTTGGATCACAGCTAGACAGATAGAAGCGGGGCGGAGAGCAATGACACGATATGCGCGTCGTGGTGGAAAAATATGGGTACGTATATTTCCCGACAAACCTGTTACAGTAAGACCTACCGAAACACGTATGGGTTCGGGAAAGGGATCCCCCGAATATTGGGTATCTGTTGTTAAACCGGGTCGAATACTTTATGAAATGGGCGGAGTATCAGAAACTGTAGCCAGAGCAGCTATTGAAATAGCTGCGTGCAAAATGCCTATACGAACTCAATTTGTTATTTCACGATAGGGATGTAGAACTAAACAAAAGGGATATTGAGGATGAAAAAACAACCGCAGGTTTCTTTTTTTCTGGACGGACAATATTTCTTTTTTTCCTTCATCCTTTGCATTGAAATAACAGATTCAAATAAAAAATATATGATTCAACCTCAGACCCTTTTGAATGTAGCGGATAACAGCGGAGCTCGAGAATTGATGTGTATTCGAATCATAGGAGCTGGTAATCACCGATATGCTCATATTGGTGACGTTATTGTTGCTGTAATCAAAGAAGCAGTGCCAAATATGCCTCTAGAAAGATCAGAAGTCATTAGAGCTGTAATTGTACGTACATGTAAAGAACTCAAACGTGACAACGGTATGATAATACGATATGATGACAATGCAGCGGTCGTCATTGATCAAGAAGGAAATCCAAAAGGAACTCGAGTTTTTGGTGCGATCGCTCGGGAATTGAGACAGTTGAATTTTACTAAAATAGTTTCATTAGCTCCCGAGGTATTATAAATACTAGTAGATGACACTATGATATAGTAGGCTATCTGAAATAGATCAAATTAATAGATTGTGTCTCACGCATATACTTTTTAAAATTGAATAATTCAAAAAAAAAAAAAACAAAGAAAAAAGGAAACATGTTGATTATATCAAAATTAGGAGGCACAAAAAATTATAGTTCGTTATGGGTAGGGACACTATTGCCGATATAATAACTTCTATAAGAAATGCTGACATGAATAAAAAAGGAACGGTTCGAATAGCATCTACTAATATCACCGAAAACATTGTTAAAATACTTCTACGAGAAGGTTTTATTGAAAATGTTCGGAAACATCAGGAAAATAACAAATATTTCTTGGTTTCAACCCTGCGACATAGAAAGACTAGGAAAGGAATATATAGAACCGTTTTAAAGTGTATCAGCCGACCCGGTTCACGAATTTATTCCAACTATCAACGAATTCCTAAGATTTTAGGTGGAATGGGAATTGTAATTCTTTCTACTTCTCGAGGTATAATGACAGATCGAGAAGCTCGACTAGAAAGAATTGGAGGAGAAATTTTGTGTTATATATGGTGATCCTCCTCCTCTGGTATCCTAATTTTATCTCTAACTTCCCATTTGTGAAATAGAGAGGAAAAGTGAGTTATATACCTCTTCCTTCATTAGTTGATACTTCAAGGAGGTTACCTGGAATGAAAGAACAAAAATTGATTCATGAAGGTTTAATTACTGAATCACTTCCCAACGGTATGTTCCGGGTCCGTTTAGATAATGAAGATCTAATTCTAGGTTATGCTTCAGGGAGGATCCGGCGCAGTTTTATACGGATACTACCAGGAGATAGA